GCCATGAGGCAGATCAGCAGCGACTCCTCCGATACGAAAATAATTATGCATCATACGCATACCGGTAGCAGCTTCGAATAGGTCATATATCAATTCTCGTTCTCTAAAAATATAAAAGAAAGGGGTCTGTGCCCCAATATCTGCCATAAAAGGACCGAGCCATAACAAATGGGAAGCGATACGACTCAATTCCAACATAATAGTTCTTATATAGCTAGCCCTTTTAGGTACTTGAATATTGCCTAGCTGTTCGGGTCCATTTACGGTTATTGCTTCTGTGAACATAGTAGCTAAATAATCCCAACGTGTTACATAAGGCAAATATTGTATAATTGTTCGATTTTCCGCAATTTTCTCCATCCCTCTATGTAAATAACCCAATATTGGTTCACAGTCAATAACATCTTCACCATCGAGAGTAACGATCAGTCGAAGAACACCATGCATTGATGGGTGGTGAGGGCCCATATTGACTATCATGAGGTCTTTTCTTGTAGTTGGTGTAATCATAAGTTTTTTCCCGAGTCATTCTTCCATGCATTGCTGAAAGTGAAAAGAAGTTCATCAAAATTTAAACGACTAAGCTCAAATAAACTAATGGTATCACGCTTCAAATTAACGAGTTTTTATCTCTCGAATATCCAATTCTCCAATTAATTCTTTATAACGTCCTCTATTTTTTTTTGACAAATAGGCCAACAGTCGTTGGCGTTTTCCCAAAATTTTCCGTAAACCTCTCTGAGACGAAAAGTCTTTTTTGTGCAATTCCAAATGTGAAGTAAGTCTCTTTATCTTAGTAGACAAACTGAATACTTGAAATTCAACAGACCCTCTGTTTTCTTCGTTTTCTTTTTGAGAAATAACCGAAATGAATGAATTTTTTACCATAAAAAAAATGTCCCTCTTCCTTTTTTCAGATATGGATTTTACTGATCAGTAATAATAATGCCATTAATTCGAATGTGGTATATACAATAATCTAATCCGAATTTTTTTATAAACTCCTAAATTTTTGAATTCAAATCAATCCAATTTAAATTTAAATTGGATTTCGATAGGGATAGAAAGGGATTGGTACATTTTCCCGGGGAATAATTTAGATCTAAAATGAAGAAGGTTCTGTTGATTCATTTCGAGACCTAATTGAGATATTATTCATTTCATATTGGATATTAAACTGAAATGTGTGACACGTGATCTGTCTATTTCTTTCCTTTCATATAACCTATATTATATATAGGATAGGTTATAGGATATGATATATAATAAAAGTATATTATCCACGAATTTTCAATCGTGGATACATTTGTATCCTTAACATGCTGAAACGACTTCCATTATTGGTATCAAACCAATAACGATTCATACAAGCTAAATCTTCTAATCGATAATTAGGCCAAAGAAAAAGCTTTAATTTTATTAATTGATTTTTCTCTCTATCAAGCTGGTTACTGTCATGGGAAACTTGGCTGCTGCGTTTTATGTTCTTTCCGTTCCAAAATACTGGATTTATATCTATATCATTTTTCTTCTTTGAATTGAAACAAATTTGAATTCTCAATTTTCTACGACGTCTAAACGATAAAATATTTTCAGGAACAGGCAAATCAAAATCTCTATTTCCAACTATTCTTTGATGTGGTGAAATAGCTTTATCAAAATCATTCTTAGAAACATTTCTTTGTTCTTGGTATTTTTGATTAGTTTGGTGCTTACTCTTATGAACCAACGAAATACCTATGGTTTGATACATAATAAATTGTCCATCGTTTTTTCCAGATAGACGAATGGGTTCTATAATCAATATTCCCTTTTTCATTAATTCTGTAAGAGTTAAATTATTCTGAATTAGCATTATATCCAAACTCATTTCTCTCTTTTGAATCGAGGTTATAGTAATTTTTCTAGGATCTATCAGTCTAAGCAGGAGACAATATACCTTGATATTATTGATCATTCTTTGATTCAAAATATCACTCCATCTCAATTGAAAAAGCATATAACGTTTTAGGAAAAAATCGAGTTCTGCTTCCGTATTGCTTTTGTATTGTTTTTTCTTTTTCCCCTTTTTCATGTTTGATTTTGCATAATTTTCTTGACTATCTTTTTGTTGTGAGAGAACAGATCTAAGATCTCCTCGGGTTGTGGGTTCTTTTTGTTCTTGATTTTGATGCTTTTTAGTTTTATTCGATGGCATCAAAAACCTTCCTTTTTGCTTTTCATTGATCTTTTTATTTTCACTACTATTGTTTTCATTTCTATTCCTATTTAAAAGGAGGAATTTGGTTGGTATAAACCAAGGTTTCGTTTTATATGCATTATAAAGTAACACAAATTCTGGGAAGAACCAAAGTTCCAGATTCGATATGGGACGCTTTAGCATTTTTTCATTCATTCCCATCCAATCAAAAAATACGTTGTGGGAGTTTGTTGAATTGAGTTCTGGAATCATCATAAGATAAAAAAAATCTTTTTTAGGAATTATTTGAGAATAATTAGTACGAATTTTAGGATTTTGATTGCTATTGGTATCGATCGTGATCCAGGTGTCAATATGGCCTTTTTGTCTAAGATAAAAATTGAGAATTTTCCAATCAAAATATTTTCTATCGGCCTTTTTTTCGATATATATAATATCAACCTTTCCTAGATAATTATTGATAGGGATGTTACTCAGCATATTTAAAAGGCTTGCTTTACGCGTGTTATAAGAAATCTCTTGGTTCTTATTTCTTTGAAACGGAGATCTATAAAAAAAGCATTCCTTTTTATTTTCATAATAAAGAAATTTAGATGATAAAAGATCATATCTAGAGTTTTTTGGAAAATATTCTTTTTGATTATAGTATGAATATACTTCAAATTGTTTTTTGGACTCAATTAATTGGTCTTTTTCATATGAATGCCATTTTTTACAATTTTCCTTTTTATCTATACGATGCCGATGAATTCTATTTCGCCATTTTTGGGGTATTAATCTAGACCATCTGATCTGGGATAAATTGTATTGATACTGTCCTCTTAACCAGTTTTTCCAGTGATTCATTTTTGACCTTGGAAGTTTCTTATCCCCTAATTTCGAATGAACCGTTCCTTGTGTTTCAAAATAATCCTTTATTTCAGACTTAAGAAAAAAAGGGATTCCTTGGTATTGAAAAACCGATTTTAATTTAGACCAGTTACTAACTTGAATTTGTGATAATTTATAAAATACATATGCTTGTGACACGTAAGATAAGTCATAAAACATATATGAATTTGTTTGACTATTACTAATACTAATAATATCAAGTGACTTTTTTATAGTCGAAATAAACGTAATTGGATTTGTCTTTTGTTTATTAATTCCTTCTTGGTTTTTTTCATTATTGTAAAGAGATTTATCAATAATTTTTTTTGTTGATTCAAAAAAAAGTTCTGTATTCATTCTAAGAATATTAATGATAGATAATATTAGATCCGTGTAGATTCTTTCAATGAAAAATTTGAAAAAAAGGGGTAATTTCCAAATTAATCGAGCATTTTTTCTTTTAAATATTTGCCATTTTTCAAATCTTTTAGTATTATAACTTCTTTTGTTAGAACTAACATTTATTTTGATTTTTTGAGTCACTTTTTTTTTCTCTTTTGTCATTCTTTCAATTTGATTTCGAATTGTACTTGTTCTATGAGTGAAATCCTTGATTTTTTTTTCGGTCAATGAAGAATTTGGGTAACTCGGAACTACAATTTCACTAAATGATTCGTGAATTATCTGATTGTTGATTATTGAATTTTTTTCTTCTTTCATTTCATTCGATTCATCTCTTTCGACTTTTCTTAATCGAAATAATAAAATTGGATTTACTTTTGAAAGTTCTTTTATCATTTTTTTTAGAAAAATAATACATTTGAGAAGCCATTTTTTTATTTCTTTTGAAACTAATTTGGTTTTTCCTTGAATAACTATTAGAACTTGAAAATACTTCTTTTTAAATTTTCCAATTTTTTTTTCAAGTTCGTTTAAAATGGGTTTAAAAAAGGAAGGGCGTTTTCGGGGCGAACCAAAAGGAAGTTCAGTTTCCATTCCCCAAACTGTTAAAAAACAAAAATCATCTTTTTTTTTTTTCTTTTTCATTAGATCTTTTTCATAAGATTGTAGTTTCGATTTGTGCCAAGGTTTCAGACAGAAAGGAAATAAGATTTTTATCTGAATACCATCTGTCAACCAATTTTTTGGAAATTCTGTTTCGGATAATGGAACACCATTATAGGTACATTTAACATGCATCTCTCTATTCCATTCCTGTAAATCCTCAGACCATTCAGGAACTTGCAATAGGAATATACGTCCAATATTTTTTGCAATTATCAATGAAGGTAATAGAATAGATTTTCTAAAAATGGATTGACTTAATAACATGCACCCTCTTATTACTTGCGCAAATGGAATGGTATCCCAGGCCTCTGCTATCTCTATTCGAACTTTCTCTTTTCTTTTGTTCTTCTCTTTTATTTCTTCTCTTTTTGTTTGCTCTTCTGTATACTCTACAATTTTGAATGCTTCCCCTTTCTTCACCCAATTTCGAAAAATAAATTTAATCAACCCGGAGATATCAAAAGAAAAAAGAGGGGATTTTTCTATTCTGTCCAAAAAGAGAGGGGAATGCACATTTGCTTGAAACAATTCCCAAATAACTATTTTACGTCTTTGAGCCCGCATAGAACCTTTGATAATACCTCGCCGAAAGTCTGATTGTTGTGAATACCGCATCAAAGCCACTTCCTCTGGTTCATTATCCGTATTAGTATCCGTAGTATTAGGATCAGTATCCTCTTTGTTAGCAGTAAAAATCACTACCCGTTTACTCTTTCTTGAACGAATTTGATGCTCTACTGGTACCTCTTCTTGATATTCTCCTGATTGTTGTTCTAACTCGGTGATTAATTTGTATGACCATCGAGGAACTTTTTTACTGATTTCTTTTCTCCTAATTGATTTTCTGTTAATTTCATTAGGA